GCGATAGAGTGAAAAAGGCTTCACGTCCAAAAAGACGGGGAAATCGTCATCAAGGAGTTGGTTTTGGCCCAGCTAGTACAGAAGCGGGACTTGGGACTAGGCTCTCAAACCTGGAGGTGGCTCTATCTAACCGGGGTAGCGACTGTCATTGACGAAAGGGTGCGCTTAAGACTGGGAGTTAGCAGCTGTATTGGATTGCTTAGCACCGAAGATGGTTGATTTACGAGCTTCCGACTTGTGGGCCTTAGAGCACCTTCTTGGCTATCTTCTTAGCGGCTGTCTTGGTTACCTTTGATCTGTCTTCCCGGTTTGTTGGCCAAAGGGCGTCTTGGCTGAGAGGTTAGCGCCTTACTTGGTGATCTGCTTTGCTGGCATTGAGGTTTCTCGCCGTTGGGGTGTGATGGGCATTAGCGGAATTACCAGATTGCTTTCCAGGTGGATGACCGAACGAGCGAGCTGACAGCGGACTTAGGAGCAAGTTTACGTACTATTTACTTAGCCGACTTTCTGTGGAACGTACTGAGATTTTCTTGATCTGGATGACCGAAGCGCCTTCCGAGCTTTCTACCGACGAGCTTATGCGTGGTACCGCGTCAGAGACTTTTTGTCGTCCCACCTATTTCGTGAGGAGCGAACCCGCTTACTTTGTTCTCTGCTTTGCTCAGCAACAAAGAGGAAGGGGGCCTTCTAATCGATTTCATGCCTAGGGGTGCGCTCTGTCCTGTGCGTTGGGAAGGAAGAAACCTTGAGCTGGTTCCGTGGAGTGAGGGCTTAGAGAGCTCAGAGGTGGAGAACCGGCCTATGGCTTGCTAGCGAGCTTGCTGTAGTTACAGACTTGCTTTCGATTGAAATTGATAATACATACGAGAAGCCTTGCTTGCTTTCCTTCTAGTCTGGTGTGCTTGCTTTACCAATTGAAGTTTCGGGCGCAGTTGCTGTTCAGGGAAAGAGGTAAGGTTACGGTTTCGGGTGCCTGCTCCAGTTGCTAGCGAGCTGTGTTTGTTGTACTGGAAGAGATCCCGTTTCCTTTGCAATCTTGAAAAAAAGCAATTGTGAAACCATCTAGTCCTAGAGCCTTATCTCTACTCATTTGAGTGTGTGAAGCAGATTTGAAGGATGGGAGAGAACAATGGTACTAGGGTTTCTCCCAACGGTGAACCAGAAATCGCTGAGATCGAGCCATCCAAAGAGGTTGAACAGATCAACGATCCCTCTCATCCTATTGATCAGGATGGAATGGGGGAACAAAGCCCCGTCGTAGCTTCAGACTCTGCTCCAGTGGACAGGGGTAGCACTCGGTCCACTTGATTCGGGGCAACCCCTTAGCTAGCCCATTTTTTTTTTTAAGATAAGAGGTGGTAGACATCTAGGGGTAGGAATCGCCCGTTTCGGGTCGGTTCCTTGGCCGAGGGGTCCTGTCATCATGGGTAGTGGATGGGGTTGGATAAAGCAATATCCGGGATCCGCGAGCATCAATACATCGATTCTACCGCTGCTTTTAGTGCTTCTATCGCCATTTTATGACAATCGTCGATGGATCGGGGTCGTTTATCGAGCATTACAGTGATCTCTGGCGGCCATATAACGGCTTCATGGGATAATAAATATATAGCATAACCCTTTATGCTATGAAGTAAAAGCGGAGAGAAACCTTAATCTGATGGCTTGCACGCCTGCGCTTTTGAACTTTTTAACTTCGGCAAAAAGGTAAAATCTCTCATTCCCAACTTCCCTTATTAACTAACCTGATCATAAACTATTTCGCAACTATAGATCTCGAATTGAATTGGGGCTTTGACTGACGACTGGAAGTTCCAAGTAAGTAAGCTCACAAACCTAGATGGAAGAAACTACTTCTTGGAAAAAGAAAACACAAGCGCCAAAAGCCAAGCCAAGCATTGATATTGATCAAGTCCGTTCTTGGGGACTTTTAAGCTACTCCCCCTCATTCATGATTCATGTGAGGAAAGAAGGAGGAAAGAAATAGGCGATCTCGCCAGCATGAACCGTCAAATTTGCACCTCCCCTGGACGAACAATCGACAAGCCAGACATTATTTTCAATGCAAAAAAATTATTTTACGATATTCTTCCGGAGGAGAATACATGTCCACGGAATTCTCTCAAAGGCAGTAGCAAGCCGGATTCAAGACAGTAGCTGGTGGAGCCATCAAGTGAGTCCAATCTTCTATTCTAAGGCAAAATAAGCCATCGAGCCTGTAAACTAAAGCCTTGCCATTAAGTGAACACGCGGAATCGAATGCCCTGTTGGAGGAAGGAATGGACATAGGTTCATCCATAGTAGAAGGTAGAAGATATCCACGAGCATAGGCTGTTCGGATGCGTCAGAGGCACATTTATGTCTTGATTGATATCCCCGAATCGGATCTCATCTCTATTATTTATAAGGAAAACCTCTCCTTCTCCTATTTAATACACTACTTTCATTTTCATAACACGAAAAATCCTTTATTGAAAAATAAGAGGAGTATAGTATATAA